TTGGATGTTAAATACTATTGGATGGGTTACTTTTTATTGGCATTGGAAGCACATCACATTATGGCAGGGTAACGTTTCACAATTTAATGAATCTTCTACTTATTTGATGGGATGGTTACGAGATTATCTATGGTTAAACTCTTCGCAACTTATCAATGGATATAATCCGTTTGGGATGAATAGTTTATCGGTTTGGGCGTGGATGTTCTTATTTGGGCATCTTGTTTGGGCTACGGGATTTATGTTCTTAATTTCCTGGCGTGGGTATTGGCAGGAGTTGATTGAAACTTTAGCATGGGCTCATGAACGCACACCTTTGGCCAATTTGATTCGATGGAGAGATAAACCGGTGGCTCTTTCCATTGTGCAAGCAAGATTAGTTGGATTAGCCCACTTCTCCGTAGGTTATATATTCACCTATGCAGCTTTCTTGATTGCCTCGACATCGGGCAAATTTGGTTAATTTTTGTTTTGTCTTCGCGATAATCTCATTTTTTTAGATAGAGTTAGTTAGATAGAGAATGGAACCCTTTATTTTTATACACTTTTACATCTAGGATCCGACTTGTATTATTGATACTAATAGGAATTGAACCGTTATGGCAAAGAAAAGTTTGATTCAGAGGGAGAAGAAAAGGCAAAAATTGGAACAAAAATATCATTTGATTCGTCGATCCTCAAAAAACGAAATAAGCAAAGTTGTGTCATTGAGCGATAAATGGGAAATTCATGGAAAGTTACAATCTCTACCGCGTAATAGTGCACCGACACGTCTTCATCGACGTTGTTTTTTGACCGGAAGACCGAGAGCTAACTATCGGGACTTTGGGTTATCCGGACACATACTTCGTGAAATGGTTAACACATGTTTGTTGCCAGGGGCAACAAGATCAAGTTGGTAAGCATAAAAAGATATTTTCATTTCTATGATCATCATGGATCATAGAGCCCCCTTTACCATTCTCTATAAATGGGTTATTCTATTTATAGAGAATGGTAAAGGGGGCACAAACAAAAATTGTCGTCCATTCATTTCCAGTTCTTTTCTTCAGCGCGGGGTAGAGCAGCTTGGTAGCTCGCAAGGCTCATAACCTTGAGGTCACGGGTTCAAATCCTGTCTCCGCAAAATATTTATTTTGTCTAAAAATATTAGGGTTGAATCAGTTAATTAGTAAGTCAACTAATACTAATAATGTAATGAGTTTTTTCTTTTGTTTTTAGGTGAAAAAAAAAAAGAATGAGAAGGATAGAATCACTACACTATTGTGATCAACTATAACTAAAATTCCATTTACTATATGTATCATAGTAAAGAAAAGAAATTCATTTTTCTTGAGCGGATAGCGGGAATCGAACCCGCGTCTTCTCCTTGGCAAAGAGAAATTTTACCATTCGACTATATCCGCATGTTTTCCTTCTTGAGAAGGAATATGTTCTCACCTAATATATAATATGTTTGGATCATATTTTTGTAGAGCGGGGCCCCATACCCTTGTCAAGTCAATTCTATTTTTCATTTTTTTTTATTCAATTCATTTAAGTTTGACCCCTCCCTCTTATTTTTTATTTATTTGTTTGTATTTTGGGGGACTTATCTGTTATATTGATTAAATTTTACTGTGTCTCACAACCCGAAAGAATTATAATACAGGGGAGGGGTCATTTTTGGATCTGTAACAAATAGGTTCAAGAAATAAGAGAATTAAGGATACCCACCAGAAAAACTAATCCAATCCATAATGATGTACCGGAAAATACAATATTTTTGTTACTTGACCAACCATCGGGAGAAGCAAATACAACAGGTACGCTAATCAGTAAGATTGATGAAGTAGCAATTAATGCAAAAACAGCCAATTGGAAAGCTATAGTCATACTTATAATCCTCCAAGCTACCAACAAACGAACTATACCATTTGATCCCCCTCTAAGTCATTGTAAAAAAAATGTATCGCGGAGGGATTTTATACTATGGGAATCCATTTTTTTGGATATTTATCACATTAATGTTTAATGGAACGTACAAGAAATTTTATAATTATTAATTAGTTGTCGATTGTCGATTGTCGATACATATATAGATGTCTAATCTATGACTAATATATATATGTATAATAATAGACAAACAAATGAATGGCCCTTTCAGCTTACATACACCTAATATTTTTCCTCGTGATGTTATCAAAACTCATACGACCATGTTCCATTCGGGGGAATAGGAATAAAATTTAAATTGAATTATGTTGGAGAGATGGCTGAGTGGTTGATAGCTCCGGTCTTGAAAACCGGCATGGTTCTTTCTTCAGAACTATCGAGGGTTCGAATCCCTCTCTCTCCTTTTGATCGTTCAATATAATTTTTTTCGTATTTTTTCCCGGTCTGGTAAAAGGGAATGGCTCGGCTAAGTGAGATAGCCGAGCCAGAAAATGAAAAATAAATGAAAGAAATATTAAAATGAGTTAAAAAAAATACTTTTTAGAGCCCGATTCCACTATGTATG